GCTTTCCTTCTCTTCGTAGACCGCTCTCCTGAACTAAGGATTACATATGGGTGTGTGTCGGAAGCATTGGCTGTTGGTCGGCTAAGCGCTTTGCTTCGGTTTCTCGTTAAACTTAGTTGAATAAGGGTGCCTAGCTTCTAAGGAGAAGGAGTCCTTTGCTCCGGCTAACGAAGGAAACTAGCAGCTCTCTAACCTAATATTTTACTTAGGTATTCCGTCCTGCTGAATAGAGTGAATCTTTGCCGGCTTTTCTTTTTATGGAACGAAGTAAGAGTCTTTATTCTTTGGTTTATAGCCCGCAGCTCTGAGACTCTATTTGTGATTGGTGTTTGTGATTGACTGCTTGAGAGTTGGGATTAACAAACCTTTCTCCTGACGCTTCGGTGAATCACTTGCGCAAGAGATAGATCGTTTTTGAATCAACCGCCTTCCCTTTTTATGTGGAAAAGGCCCGTAACGCTTACACGACTAGCCACAGCACCCGCCGAAAATCAGGATGGAATTCCTAGAAGTTGACCTGCTTCCTGCCCGTACCAGAAACATTATATTCTCTCAGCAGACCAAGAGAGACCAAGAGCTTGACTTGTTTTTAGGCTTACGGAAAAAGGAAAAAGGTTATGACAATAAATGACCTCTTTGAACTAGCAATGAGCGCAACTGGTTATGAAAAGCTCCTAAAAGAGGAGGATAGAAAGAAGTCACTCGAGCTTGTGGCAAGTCTGCCATTCCCACTGTTTGAGGATAACAATAGGAAAGAATGCTAAGATCCTATAAGGCCAAATCCAACCCTTAATCCCCTTTTGTAGATGTGTTCCCTTACCGGGCTCAAAGATAACTAAGGTAGCAGCACCGCGCGCCCAAGCAACGTATATGCGTACGAAGTCTATCTATGTCCTTAAGCGACGGACCATCCTCAAACCCCCCTAGGATGCCCGGAGACATCAAGGGTTGGCCTATAGAAAGCCTCTTTTTGAGCGAAGGATACCCCCGCGGGAACTCCGCTTGCAAACCAGTAAAATCGCGCCAAGAAGCTGCCAACGCCAACTGAAAAGGAATTAGAACTCCTGTCGTTCCGAAGGTCTCACATCTTTTTTTCTTTATCCTGAACGGAAGGAAGGTCGTATGCACCTTCTGAAGTGCGAAATTACGGAAGAGTAACTCCATAGATAGGGTGGCTACAAAATCTGAATTTCGTTCCTATAATGATTCTTCCTCATGTCCGTAGGTGCTCATCTCATGTCCTTAGGGAGTAGGAACCCTAATTGTATTGAATTGATCGTGTGTCCTATGATTAGAAAACCACATCCATAGGAAAGAAATAACCATAAATCCATATTGATTCAACCAGATCCGCTTCCTCTCCAGCGCTTTTTCCTTCGTTGATGCTTTCAACCTGGCCTGGAAAGGGGGGATTTCTTAAGGGAAGCTGCCAAAGCAGCCACCTCCGATGTCGATCTGCAGTAATCGTTTTCGAAAGTAGTTTTCCGAGGTAGGTTCTATTTGAACCTTGAGCGATTTGCCTTTTCTTCCTCAAAAAGGATAAGGCTTATGCCATTAAATTAAGGCAATGAAATGGACGAGGAATAGTAGTTTGGCAGCTAGAGAATCCGCAGTTATTCTTCTTACTGTTCTCGAATCCCCTCTTCGCATTCTTATTATTATACGAAATTGTTAATCCGATCAATAGCAAGAGCGCACTGGGAAAAAAACATACCCATCTCTTACCTATGAGCAAACACAGCATGAACTGAGCTTAATACGTCCTGAGACCCTCTGGGGTCAAATCGAGCAAGCGTAGTAGCGTTCAGTGCTCTATGATCAGAGTTCTATTCTACGGAAAATTGTACTTATTTTTTTTCGTTAGTATCGGATGTGAAAAAAAAAAACTTCTCGTTACTGCGCTTTAACGACACCGTTTTGGCAGTTTTAAAGATAGGATTACGAGGCATGGAAGCTTTCTGCTATTATAGGAGAATTACTGTAAACAACCAGGAAAGGTACGAAAGTTGTATTCGAGCAAATAGGGTTCGTTAGGTTCAGAGGTATCCCTCAAGACCCAGACCCGTCTCATTTTCGAACAAAAGGTATTATTCAGTTTGCGAACTGGGTATCCATTATCCAAGGCCCTTACTCTCGGCTCATTCAACAGGAGCGGGTATTCGAGTCAAAGACCTAAGGGTAAAGCCTCTGCCCCTTACTCAGTTTCTTCTCTTTCTTCTTCTCCGTACGAGGCCTGCAGGCAGAATCCCTATATAAGTAGCTTTCCCGAGGTTAGGGCACTTGTTAATTCCTGATTTCGTTAATCCGCTTACTCAGCTTTCCGCCATCCCCTATTCAAGTCAGGCTACAGGGGAAGACCCTATGAGTCACTACCCACCGGTTCCTTACTCAGGAGTTCTTCCTTCCCCTTTTCCGCATTATGAGTTCCCCGACTCGGCTCATCCAACATAATATTAGAGAAACTCACTATAGGGGCTCTTACTCTGCTTCCTCTCCTTTA